GACCCCCCCCCTTCCCCCCCCAGCATGTTTTCTTCATGCTTTTTAGGGTATGTATAATATGCATGACATCCTCCGCCACATCAGACAGTCTATGAAATGTAGGATAATCCATCCCATACGCTATGGCACGCCACGAAAAGCCCAAACATTATCTCCAAAACGGGTGTTATTCGGACAATTTACCCTCCAGGCACATTCTTGTTTCAGGTACCATACAGCCCAACTTATCCTACCCACGGCCAAGCCGCAAGCGTCGCCCACAGACCCAGGACTTTTCCACTATGCCCAACTCCCAACCAGTGAACGAGGAATGTCCCTGTACACCTTTGAATTCCCCTAGTCTATTGAATTCGCCCACCTCCTAGGTAAGATTCCCGGCCAACAGCCTTCAAGCACGCCCAAGCCAGAGAGCATGGTTATCTATTGATCGCGCTTCTCACGAGAACCGAGCTACTCAACGTATGGGTGATTTAGGTTATTGAACTTCAGGCGCATACATCTCCTAAACTTGCTCTTTTGCGCTATTGGTTGTAACTTCAGGAACATACCTTCCATACTAGCCGCCCCTCTTGCTCTTCACTGATACAAGTGGTCGGTTGAATACTCCTCCCTACTCTCACCGATTTCGGCATACCGACCTCTTACACTTGTTTTTTTTTGGCGTCTCTTCAATAAGCCCTTCAAGTGCGTCGCAGGTGATATCTTCCTCTTGACATGTCCATCACATGACCGCCGAACATATGAATCCCCTAACACCCAGAATGTCATGGTCTATGGATAAGGTCGTCGCAAACTTGACACTGATGCACTTTGACCCCATTCATGGAGGGCGCGCTACCTACCTCTAGACAACAGATAATGTAATGGTTGCCGGACATATTTATTATTTTATCGTTTTCTAGGGACTTTGCCTTTAAAGCCCATTTTACGCGTGTTTTTTTTTATCTTTACATTTTTTTATTTTTTTTTATTAAACAATTAAACCATACTTCCCTACATTTTCCAAATCATTTATCATACATTTGTTTTCAATTAACCTTCCTCTGTATTTTTTAATACAACAAACCAAACAATTAATATCAATCATTTTATCATGACCCCAAAACAATCACAGAAACCCCCCTAAAACATACCACCACCCCCCGCGCGGCAAACAACTACCCCATCCCCCCCTGCCCATACCCCCCCCTCAAAAAACCAAACAAAAATATAAACCATACTTATAAAACATCCAACTCTTCAACCAGCGTCCTTGTAGCTTACAAAAAGCATGACACTGAAGATGTCAAGACGGCTGCCATACGCACCCAAGGACAAAAGACTTAGTCCTAACCTTACTGTTAGTTTTTGCTAGGTATATACATGCAAGTATCCGCGCGCCAGTGTAGACGCCCTGGACACCTTAACCAAGTAGATAGGAGCAGGCATCAGGCTCACCACAACCGTAGCCCAAGACGTCTTGCAATTGCCACGCCCCCACGGGTCATCAGCAGTAATTAATATTAAGCAATGAGTGTAAACTTGACTTAGCCATAGCAAATTAGGGTTGGTAAATCCTGTGCCAGCCACCGCGGTCATACAGGAGACCCAAATTAACATTATAACGGCGTAAAGAGTGGTCACATGCTATCCAAGTAACTAAGATTAAAAAACAACTGAGCTGTCGCAAGCCCAAGATGTCAATAAGGCCACCTTATTAAAGAAGATCTTAGAACAACGATTAATTGAACTCCACGAAAGCCAGGGCCCAAACTGGGATTAGATACCCCACTATGCCTGGCCCTAAATCTTGATGCTTACCCCTACTAAAGCATCCGCCCGAGAACTACGAGCACCAACGCTTAAAACTCTAAGGACTTGGCGGTGCCCCAAACCCACCTAGAGGAGCCTGTTCTGTAATCGATGATCCACGATATACCTGACCATTCCTTGCCAAAACAGCCTACATACCGCCGTCGCCAGCTCACCTCCCCTGAAGGCCTAACAGTGAGCGCAATAGCCTAACCACGCTAATAAGACAGGTCAAGGTATAGCCTATGGGATGGAAGTAATGGGCTACATTTTCTAAATTAGAACAAACGGCAAAGAGACATGAAACTGTCTCTGGAAGGCGGATTTAGCAGTAAAGTGGGACAATCGAGCCCTCTTTAAGCCGGCCCTGGGGCACGTACATACCGCCCGTCACCCTCCTCATAGGCGCCCCCTCCCACTATAAATTAATAAGCTATGCAGCCAAAGATGAGGTAAGTCGTAACAAGGTAAGTGTACCGGAAGGTGCACTTAGACTACCAAGACGTAGCTTAAACAAAAGCATTCAGCTTACACCTGAAAAATATCTGCTAATACCAGATCGTCTTGATGCCAAACTCTAGCCCAATCGACATGACCTGGAATAACAAAGCTACTCCCCACACTCAACTAAAGCATTTACTAGTCCCAGTATAGGCGATAGAAAAGACACCATTGGAGCGATAGAGACTACGTACCGTAAGGGAAAGATGAAATAGCAGTGAAAAAACTAAGCTAAAAACAGCAAAGATCAACCCTTGTACCTTTTGCATCATGGTCTAGCAAGAAAAACCAAGCAAAATGAATTTAAGTTTGCCACCCCGAAACCCAAGCGAGCTACTTACGAGCAGCTATTATTGAGCGAACCCGTCTCTGTGGCAAAAGAGTGGGATGACTTGTTAGTAGAGGTGAAAAGCCAATCGAGCTGGGTGATAGCTGGTTGCCTGTGAAACGAATCTAAGTTCACTCTTAATTCTTCTCCAAGGAAACCCACGAACCCTAATGAAGCGAATTAAGGGCTATTTAAAGGGGGTACAGCTCCTTTAAAAAAGAATACAATCTCTACGAGCGGATAAGTACCAATACACCAACTTATTGTGGGCCCTCAAGCAGCCACCAACAAAGAGTGCGTTAAAGCTCAGTACTCTAAAAATTTAAGAACCTTACGACTCCCTCCCCACTAACAGGCTAACCTATTTAAATAGGAGAATTAATGCTAGAATGAGTAACCAGGGTCCTCCCTCTTCGACGCAAGCTTACATCCAGACATTATTAACAAACTACCAATATACGACCAATCAAACAAGCAGAGTATTAAACATCTTGTTAACCCGACAGAGGAGCGTCCATTAAGAAAGATTAAAACCTGTAAAAGGAACTAGGCAAACCCGTCAAGGCCCGACTGTTTACCAAAAACATAGCCTTCAGCAAACCAAAAACAAGTATTGAAGGTGATGCCTGCCCGGTGACTCACGTTCAACGGCCGCGGTATCCTAACCGTGCAAAGGTAGCGCAATCAATTGTCCCATAAATCGAGACTAGTATGAATGGCTAAACGAGGTCTTAACTGTCTCTTACAGGCAATCGGTGAAATTGATCTTCCTGTACAAAAGCAGGGATAAACACATAAGACGAGAAGACCCTGTGGAACTTCAAAACCAGCAGCCACCTTAAAGCACCTACACACCCACCGGGTTCACTGACTTAAAAGCTCCTGGCCTGCGTTTTTCGGTTGGGGCGACCTTGGAGAAAAACAGAACCTCCAAAAATTAGACCACAACTCTAGACTGAGAGCGACCCCTCAACGTGCGAATAGCATCCAGACCCAATACAATTGATCAATGGACCAAGCTACCCCAGGGATAACAGCGCAATCTCCTCCAAGAGTCCGTATCGAAGAGGAGGTTTACGACCTCGATGTTGGATCAGGACATCCTAGTGGTGCAGCCGCTACTAAGGGTTCGTTTGTTCAACGATTAACAGTCCTACGTGATCTGAGTTCAGACCGGAGCAATCCAGGTCGGTTTCTATCTATGATGAACTCTTCCCAGTACGAAAGGATAGGAAAAGTGAGGCCAATACCACAAGCAAGCCTTCGCCTTAAGTAATGAAGCCAACTAAATTACAAAAGGCTATCTCACCACACCACGTCCAAGAAAAGGACCAGCTAGCGTGGCAGAGCTCGGAAAATGCAAAAGGCTTAAGTCCTTTAAATCAGAGGTTCAAATCCTCTCCCTAGCTTAACCCAACCCATGACTAACTACCCCCTCCTAGTAAACCTCATCATAGCCCTCTCCTATGCCCTCCCAATCCTAATTGCAGTCGCTTTCCTCACACTAGTAGAACGCAAAATCCTAAGTTACATACAAGGCCGTAAAGGCCCAAACATTGTAGGCCCATTTGGGCTGCTACAACCCCTAGCAGATGGAATCAAATTGTTCATCAAAGAGCCTATTCGACCCTCAACATCCTCCCCTATCCTATTCATCACAACCCCCATACTAGCATTGCTCCTAGCAATCTCGATCTGAACCCCACTCCCCATCCCATTCTCCCTGGCAGACCTCAACCTAGGCATTCTATTCCTACTGGCCATGTCAAGCCTAGCAGTATACTCCATTTTATGATCAGGATGGGCCTCCAACTCAAAATACGCTCTAATCGGTGCACTGCGAGCCGTAGCCCAAACAATCTCTTACGAAGTAACCCTAGCAATCATCCTCCTATCTGTAGTGCTCCTCAGCGGAAACTACACCCTTAGCGCCCTTGCAGTCACCCAAGAACCCCTCTACCTTATCTTCGCCTGCTGACCCCTCGCCATAATATGATACGTATCCACACTGGCCGAAACTAACCGCGCTCCCTTCGACCTGACAGAGGGAGAGTCCGAGCTAGTCTCGGGGTTCAACGTAGAGTATGCAGCAGGGCCATTCGCCCTTTTTTTCCTAGCCGAGTACGCCAACATTATACTTATAAATACGCTAACCACAATTCTATTCTTTAACCCAAGCCTATTCAACCTCCCCCAAGAGCTGTTCCCTGTAGTCTTAGCCACAAAAGTCCTACTTCTATCGGCAGGATTTTTATGAATCCGCGCCTCCTACCCTCGATTCCGATATGACCAACTAATGCACCTACTATGAAAAAATTTCCTCCCGCTCACACTAGCACTATGCCTCTGACACACCAGCATACCAATTTGCTACGCGGGCCTGCCTCCCTACCTAAGACCTCCAACGGAAATGTGCCTGAATGCTAAGGGTCACTATGATAAAGTGAACATGGAGGTGCACCAACCCTCTCATTTCCTTGCACTTAGAAAAGCAGGAGTCGAACCCGCACTAGAGGAATCAAAATCCTCCATACTTCCCTTATATTACTTTCTAGTAGGGTCAGCTAAACAAGCTATCGGGCCCATACCCCGAAAATGATGGTTTAACCCCTTCCCCTACTAATGAATCCCCAGGCAAAACTAATTTTCATCACCAGCCTACTCCTAGGAACTACCATCACAATCTCGAGCAACCACTGAATCATGGCCTGAGCCGGCCTGGAAATTAACACACTAGCCATTCTACCACTAATCTCAAAATCCCACCACCCGCGGGCCATTGAAGCTGCCACTAAATATTTCCTAGTCCAAGCAGCTGCTTCTGCCCTAGTCCTATTCTCCAGTATGACTAACGCGTGATGCACGGGACAATGGGACATTACCCAACTCACCCACCCAACATCATGCCTAATCCTAACTTCAGCCATCGCAATAAAACTAGGACTAGTGCCCTTCCATTTCTGATTCCCAGAAGTACTGCAAGGCTCCCCCCTTACCACCGGCCTCCTACTATCCACTGCCATAAAACTCCCACCAATTACACTGTTATACATAACTTCACCCTCACTAAATCCCACATTACTAACCACCATAGCCATCCTTTCAACTGCCTTAGGGGGATGAATAGGACTCAACCAGACACAAATCCGAAAAATTCTAGCTTTCTCATCCATTTCCCACTTAGGCTGAATAGCAATTATCCTCACCTACAGCCCCAAACTTACCCTCCTCAACTTCTACCTATATGTGCTAATAACTACAACCGTATTCCTCACCATAAACTCAATGAAAGTCCTGAAACTATCTACTCTAATAACAGCATGAACCAAAATACCATCACTAAACGCAATACTGCTCCTAACTCTACTCTCACTTGCAGGACTTCCCCCTCTAACGGGATTCCTCCCCAAATGACTCATCATTCAAGAACTAACTAAACAAGACATAGCCCCAGCAGCTACAATCATCTCACTCCTCTCCCTGCTAAGCCTGTTTTTCTACCTCCGCTTAGCCTACTGCACAACAATCACACTCCCCCCACACACTACAAACCACATAAAACAGTGACACACCCACAAACCAACCCCAACGCTAATCGCCATCCTAACCACCATGTCCGTTACCCTACTGCCTGCCTCCCCCATAATTCTCGCTACCATCTAAGAAACTTAGGATTACTTAAACCGAAGGCCTTCAAAGCCTTAAACAAGAGTTAAACCCTCTTAGTTTCTGCTAAGATCCGCAGGACATTACCCTGCATCCTCTGAATGCAACTCAGATACTTTAATTAAGCTAGGACCTTCCTCAACACCCCCTAGACAGATGGGCTTTGATCCCATGATACTATAGTTAACAGCTATATGCCTCAACCAACGGGCTTCTGCCTAACAGGCCCCGGCGCATGATTAATGCACATCAATGAGCTTGCAACTCACTATGAACTTCACTACAGAGCCGATAAGAAGAGGAATTGAACCTCTGTAAAAAGGACTACAGCCTAACGCTTATACACTCAGCCATCTTACCTATGACATTCATCAACCGATGACTATTCTCAACCAACCACAAAGATATCGGAACACTATACCTAATTTTTGGCGCATGAGCCGGAATAGTAGGTACCGCCCTAAGCCTCCTTATTCGAGCAGAACTAGGTCAACCCGGAGCCCTCCTAGGAGACGACCAAGTCTACAATGTGGTCGTCACTGCTCATGCTTTCGTAATAATCTTCTTCATAGTCATGCCCATCATAATCGGGGGATTCGGAAACTGACTAGTTCCTCTAATAATCGGAGCCCCAGACATAGCATTTCCCCGAATAAACAACATAAGCTTCTGACTACTACCCCCATCCTTCCTCCTCCTGCTAGCATCATCTACAGTTGAAGCAGGAGCAGGCACAGGCTGAACCGTGTACCCCCCACTAGCTGGCAACCTAGCCCACGCCGGAGCTTCAGTCGACCTGGCAATTTTCTCCCTACACCTAGCCGGTATCTCTTCAATCCTAGGTGCAATCAACTTCATTACAACAGCAATCAACATAAAACCTCCTGCCCTCTCACAATACCAAACCCCACTATTTGTTTGATCAGTCCTAATCACCGCAGTCCTACTGCTACTCTCTCTGCCAGTACTAGCTGCCGGCATCACAATACTCCTCACAGATCGTAATCTCAACACTACATTCTTTGACCCTGCAGGAGGAGGAGACCCTGTTTTATATCAGCACCTCTTCTGATTCTTCGGACACCCAGAAGTCTACATCCTCATTCTCCCAGGATTCGGAATCATCTCCCATGTGGTGACATACTACGCCGGAAAAAAAGAACCTTTCGGCTACATAGGAATAGTGTGAGCAATGCTATCCATCGGATTCCTAGGGTTCATCGTCTGAGCCCACCACATGTTTACAGTAGGAATGGACGTTGACACACGAGCATACTTCACATCCGCTACTATAATCATCGCTATCCCTACCGGCATTAAAGTATTCAGCTGACTGGCTACCCTACACGGAGGTACAATCAAATGAGACCCCCCTATACTATGAGCCCTGGGCTTCATCTTCCTATTCACCATTGGAGGACTAACAGGGATCGTACTGGCAAACTCCTCCCTGGACATCGCCCTGCACGACACCTACTACGTGGTTGCCCACTTCCACTATGTCCTATCAATAGGAGCAGTCTTTGCAATCCTGGCAGGTTTCACACACTGATTCCCCCTATTTACCGGATATACCCTCCACTCAACATGAGCCAAAGCCCACTTCGGGGTAATATTCGTAGGCGTGAACCTAACCTTCTTCCCCCAACACTTCCTAGGCCTAGCCGGTATACCACGACGATACTCAGACTACCCAGATGCCTACACACTATGAAACGCCATCTCCTCCGTAGGCTCACTAATCTCCCTAACAGCCGTAATTATGCTAGTCTTCATCATCTGAGAAGCCTTCGCATCAAAACGTAAAGTCCTGCAACCGGAGCTAACAAGCACAAACGTTGAGTGAATCCACGGCTGCCCGCCCCCCTTCCACACCTTCGAAGAACCAGCCTTCGTCCAAGTCCAAGAAAGGAAGGAGTCGAACCCCCATATGTTGGTTTCAAGCCAACCGCATAGACCACTTATGCTTCTTTCTCATAAAGAGGTGTTAGTAAAATAATTACATAGCCTTGTCAAGACTAAATTGCAGGTGAAAACCCAGCACACCTCCTCACTCACCATGGCCAACCACTCACAACTTAATTTCCAAGACGCTTCCTCCCCCATCATAGAAGAACTTATAGGCTTCCACGATCATGCCCTAATGATCGCCCTAGCAATCTGCAGCTTAGTCCTCTACCTACTGACCCTAATACTAACAGAAAAACTATCATCAAGCACAGTCGATGCACAAGAAATCGAACTCGTATGAACAATCCTCCCAGCCATAGTACTAGTCACACTAGCTTTACCATCACTACGAATCCTCTACATGATAGATGAAATCAACGAACCCGACCTGACCCTAAAAGCCATCGGCCACCAATGATACTGAACATACGAATACACCGACCTAAAAGACCTGACATTTGACTCTTACATAATCCCTACAGCAGACCTACCCCGAGGACATTTCCGCCTACTAGAAGTAGACCACCGTGTCGTTGTCCCCATAAGCTCCTCCATCCGAGTCATTGTCACAGCAGACGATGTACTCCACTCATGAGCCGTCCCCAGCCTAGGAGTAAAAACCGACGCAATCCCAGGACGCCTCAACCAAACCTCCTTCCTTGCCTCCCGACCCGGAGTTTTCTACGGACAATGCTCAGAAATCTGCGGAGCCAACCACAGCTTCATACCAATTGTAGTAGAATCCACTCCACTCGCCAACTTCGAGAGCTGATCTACCCTAATATCATCCTAATCATTAAGAAGCTATGAACCAGCATTAGCCTTTTAAGCTAAAGAAAGAGGGCTTTCCCCCCTCCTTAATGATATGCCTCAACTAAACCCCAACCCATGATTTTTTATCATGCTCACTTCATGACTCACCTACTCCCTGATTATTCAACCCAAACTACTATCATTCGTAACAATAAACCCCCCATCTAACAAACCACTTACTACCCCAAGCACCACACCTTGAGTCTGACCATGAACCTAAGCTTTTTCGACCAATTCTCAAGCCCATCCCTCCTAGGAATCCCACTAATCCTCATCTCAATAACATTCCCAGCCCTACTACTACCCTCCTTAGACAACCGATGAATTACCAACCGACTCTCAACTCTGCAATTATGATTCATCAACCTAGTCACAAAACAACTAATAATACCCTTAGACAAAAAAGGACACAAATGAGCCCTAATCCTAACATCCCTCATAATCTTCCTGCTACTCATCAACCTATTAGGCCTATTGCCATACACATTCACCCCAACCACTCAACTATCCATAAACCTAGCCCTAGCTTTCCCCCTATGACTCGCCACCCTCCTAACAGGACTACGAAACCAACCCTCCGCATCCCTAGGCCACCTCTTGCCAGAGGGCACTCCAACCCCACTAATCCCAGCACTAATTCTAATCGAAACAACAAGCCTACTTATCCGTCCACTAGCCCTGGGCGTCCGCCTAACTGCCAACCTCACAGCAGGACACCTCCTAATCCAACTCATCTCCACGGCCACAACAGCCCTATTCTCAACAATACCAGTAGTCTCCCTCTTAACCTTACTAGTTCTCTTCTTACTAACCATCCTAGAAGTAGCAGTAGCAATAATCCAAGCTTACGTGTTTGTCCTACTCCTCAGCCTCTACCTACAAGAAAACATTTAACCCCACCAATGGCTCACCAAGCACACTCTTATCATATAGTAGACCCCAGCCCATGACCTATCCTCGGAGCTGCCGCCGCCCTCCTAGTCACCTCAGGATTAACAATATGATTCCACTACAACTCCCCTCGACTCCTAATCCTAGGACTACTCGCCACTATCCTAGTTATATTCCAATGATGACGAGACATTGTACGAGAAAGCACATTCCAAGGCCACCACACCCCCGTAGTACAAAAAGGACTACGATATGGCATAGTCCTATTCATTACATCAGAAGCCTTCTTCTTCCTAGGTTTTTTCTGGGCCTTCTTCCACTCAAGCCTAGCCCCCACCCCAGAACTAGGAGGACAATGACCACCCGTCGGAATTAAACCCCTAAACCCCATAGAAGTACCCCTCCTAAACACCGCCATCCTCTTAGCCTCAGGAGTTACTGTCACATGAGCACACCACAGCATCACAGAAGCAAACCGAAAACAAGCAATCCAAGCCCTCCTACTAACAGTCCTTCTAGGCTTTTACTTCACAGCCCTCCAAGCCATAGAATACTACGAAGCCCCCTTCTCCATCGCCGATGGAGTCTACGGCTCAACCTTTTTCGTCGCCACTGGATTCCACGGACTGCATGTGATCATTGGCTCTACATTCCTACTAGTTTGCCTGCTACGCCTAATCAAATACCACTTCACATCAAGCCACCACTTTGGGTTCGAAGCAGCAGCCTGATACTGACATTTCGTAGACGTCGTATGACTATTCCTCTACATTTTCATCTACTGATGAGGATCTTACTCTTCTAGTATATTAATTACAATCGACTTCCAATCCTTAGAATCTGGTTTAAATCCAGAGAAGAGTAATTAACATAATCCTATTCATATTCACCCTATCACTAGCCCTAAGCATCCTCCTAACTACACTAAACTTCTGATTAGCCCAAATAAACCCAGACTCAGAAAAACTATCCCCATACGAATGTGGCTTTGACCCCCTAGGGTCCGCTCGCCTCCCCTTTTCAATCCGCTTTTTCCTGGTAGCCATCCTATTCCTCCTATTCGACCTAGAAATCGCCCTACTCCTACCACTACCATGAGCTACCCAACTACAATCCCCCACTACCACCCTAATTTGGGCCTCCTCACTCATCTTCCTCCTTACGCTGGGACTAGTATACGAATGACTTCAAGGAGGCTTAGAGTGAGCAGAGTAACAGAAAGTTAGTCTAACTAAGACAGTTGATTTCGACTCAACAAATTATAGTATCCAACCTATAACTTTCTTTATGTCCTATCTCCACCTAAGCTTCTACTCAGCCTTCACCCTAAGCACCCTAGGCCTAGCCTTCCACCGAACTCACCTAATCTCAGCCCTACTATGTCTGGAAAGCATAATACTATCCATGTACGTAGCCCTGGCCATATGACCCATCCAAATACAATCATCATCCTCCACTCTCCTACCAATCCTCATACTAACATTCTCCGCCTGCGAGGCAGGCACAGGACTAGCCCTGCTAGTAGCCTCCACCCGAACCCACGGCTCCGACCACCTACACAACTTCAACCTCCTACAATGCTAAAAATTATTATTCCAACCACAATACTCCTCCCCTTAACCTTCTTCTCCCCACGTAAATATCTATGAACAAACACCACCCTATACAGCCTACTAATCGCCACCGCCAGCCTCCAATGACTCGCACCAACATACTACCCAAGCAAAGCCCTCACTCCATGAACCTCCATCGACCAAATTTCCTCCCCACTACTAGTACTCTCCTGCTGACTCCTCCCACTCATAATCATAGCAAGCCAGAACCATCTAGAACTGGAGCCCACAATCCGCAAACGAATCTTCACCACAACAATAATCCTAGCCCAACTATTTATCCTCCTAGCCTTCTCCGCCTCAGAACTGATACTCTTCTACATCGCGTTCGAAGCAACACTAATCCCCACTCTTATCCTCATTACACGATGAGGGAACCAACCAGAACGCCTAAACGCTGGCATCTACCTGCTATTCTATACGCTCGCCAGCTCACTACCACTATTAATCGCCATCCTCCACCTACACAATCAAATCGGCACTCTATACTTCCCCATACTAAAACTCTCCCACCCCACTATAAACAGCTCCTGATCCGGCCTAGCCGCAAGCCTAGCTCTACTCCTAGCCTTCATAGTCAAAGCCCCCCTATACGGACTCCACCTATGACTCCCCAAAGCCCACGTAGAAGCCCCAATTGCCGGATCCATACTACTAGCAGCCCTACTCCTAAAACTTGGAGGATATGGCATCATACGAGTCACCGCCCTAGTAGACCCAACATCAAACAACCTCCACTACCCATTTATCACCCTAGCACTATGAGGAGCACTAATAACCAGCGCCATCTGCTTACGACAAATCGACCTAAAATCACTAATCGCTTACTCATCCGTCAGCCACATAGGTCTTGTCATCGCTGCCACCATGATCCAAACTCAATGAGCATTTTCGGGGGCAATAATCCTAATAATTTCCCACGGCCTAACTTCCTCAATACTATTCTGCCTAGCTAACACCAACTACGAACGAACCCACAGTCGAATCCTTCTACTCACACGAGGTCTTCAATCCCTCCTACCCTTAATAGCCACATGATGACTACTAGCCAACCTAACAAACATAGCCCTGCCACCAACAACCAACCTAATAGCAGAATTAACCATCGTAATCGCACTATTCAACTGATCCGCCTTTACAATCGTACTCACAGGAGGCGCAATCCTACTCACCGCCTCATACACCCTATACATACTTATTACCACGCAACGAGGCGCACTACCATCCCACATTACATCAATCCAAAACACCTCTACCCGAGAGCACCTCCTCATAGCCCTACACATAATCCCCATAATACTTCTCATCCTAAAACCTGAGCTAATCTCCGGCCTTCCTATATGCAAGTATAGTTTCAACCAAAACATTAGACTGTGATTCTAAAAATAGAAGTTAAACCCTTCTTACTCGCCGAGGAGAGGTCAAACCAACGAGAACTGCTAACTCTTGCATCTGAGCATAAAACCTCAGTCTCCTTACTTTCAAAGGATAATAGCAATCCAATGGTCTTAGGAGCCACTCATCTTGGTGCAAATCCAAGTGAAAGTAATGGACCTATCACTAGTCCTAAACACATTTATACTTCTAACCCTAGCAACTCTCTTCACTCCCATCCTATTTCCCCTCCTGTCTAACAACCTCAAAAACACCCCCACCACCATCACAAACACAGTTAAAACTTCCTTCCTAATCAGTCTAATCCCAATAACAATCTACATCCACTCAGGGACAGAAAGCCTAACCACTGTCTGAGAATGAAAATACATCATAAACTTTAAAATTCCCGTAAGCCTAAAAATAGACTTCTACTCACTAACCTTCTTCCCCATCGCACTATTCGTATCATGATCCATCCTACAATTCGCAACATGATACATAGCCTCAGACCCGTATATCACAAAATTCTTTACCTACCTACTATTTTTCCTAATCGCAATGCTCATCCTGATTATCGCCAACAACCTATTCGTACTGTTCATTGGCTGAGAAGGGGTCGGAATCATATCCTTCCTCCTAATCAGCTGATGATATGGACGAGCAGAAGCCAACACCGCCGCTCTCCAAGCCGTACTGTACAACCGAGTCGGAGACATCGGCCTCATCCTCTGCATAGCATGACTAGCATCTACCATAAACACCTGAGAAATCCACCAACTCTCCTCCCCAAACCAAACCCCAACCCTCCCACTACTAGGCCTAATCCTAGCTGCAACTGGCAAATCAGCCCAATTTGGATTACACCCCTGACTCCCAGCTGCCATAGAAGGGCCAACCCCCGTATCCGCACTCCTACACTCCAGCACAATAGTAGTAGCAGGAATTTTCCTACTCATCCGAACCTACCCACTATTCCACAACAACCAAACCGCCCTAACCCTATGCCTATGTTTAGGCGCATTATCCACACTATTCGCAGCTACATGTGCTCTAACACAAAACGACATTAAAAAAATTATTGCCTTCTCCACCTCTAGCCAACTAGGCCTCATAATAGTCACAATCGGACTAAACCTCCCTGAACTAGCCTTCCTACACATCTCAACCCACGCATTCTTCAAAGCTATGCTCTTCCTATGTTCCGGCTCCATCATTCACAGCCTAAACGGAGAACAGGACATCCGAAAAATAGGAGGACTCCAAAAAATACTCCCCACAACCACTTCGTGCCTCACCATCGGCAACCTCGCCCTAATAGGAACCCCATTCCTAGCAGGATTCTATTCAAAAGACCAAATCATCGAGAGCTTAAGCACATCATACCTAAACGCTTGAGCCCTCCTCCTAACCCTACTAGCCACCTCCTTCACTGCAGTATATACAATCCGTATAACCGTACTAGTACAGACCGGCTTCGTTCGGATTCCCCCCTTAACCCCTATAAACGAAAACAACCCAGCAGTGACCTCCCCCATTACTCGCCTTGCATTAGGAAGCATTATAGCAGGATTCCTAATCACCTCCTTCATCATCCCCACAAAAACCCCTCCAATAACAATACCTCTATCCATCAAAATAACAGCCCTAGCAGTCACTGCCCTAGGCATTGCTTTAGCCCTAGAAATTTCAAAAATAGCCCAAACCCTCATTCTAACAAAACAAACCACCCTCTCAAACTTCTCCGTATCCTTAGGATATTTTAACCCCCTAGCACACCGCCTCAGCATAACCAAAATCCTAAGCGGAGGACAAAACATCGCCTCCCATTTAATCGACCTCTCCTGATACAAAGTATTCGGCCCAGAAGGACTAGCCAACCTACAACAAACAGCAGCCAAAACTGCCACCACCCTCCACACCGGCCTAATCAAAGCCTACCTAGGAGCATTTGCTCTATCTATCCTCATTATACTTATATCTACATACAGAACCAACCCAAATGGCCCCCAATCTTCGTAAAAACCACCAACTACTAAAAATCATCAATAATGCCCTAATTGACCTCCCCACACCATCAAACATCTCAACTTGATGAAACTTCGGGTCTCTCCTGGGCCTATGCCTAATCACCCAAATCGTTACAGGACTCCTGCTAGCCATACACTACACAGCAGACACCAACCTCGCCTTCTCCTCTGTAGCCCACATATGCCGAGACGTACAGTTCGGCTGACTCATCCGCAACCTTCATGCAAACGGAGCCTCCTTCTTTTTCATCTGCATCTACCTACATATCGGCCGAGGACTTTACTACGGCTCATACCTGAACAAAGAAACCTGAAACATCGGAGTCATCCTCCTACTAACCCTAATAGCAACTGCCTTCGTAGGATATGTCCTACCATGAGGCCAAATATCATTCTGAGGAGCTACCGTCATCACTAACCTATTCTCAGCAATCCCCTACATTGGACAAACACTAGTAGAATGAGCCTGAGGGGGATTTTCAGTAGATAACCCCACATTAACCCGATTTTTCGCTCTCCATTTCCTCCTCCCATTCGTTATCGTAGGCCTCACATTAGTCCACCTCACCTTCCTTCACGAAACGGGATCAAACAACCCACTAGGCATCCCCCCCGATTGCGACAAAATTCCTTTCCACCCATACTACACCATCAAAGACATCCTAGGATTCGCACTAATACTCTCCCTACTAGTCGCCCTAGCTCTATTCTCCCCCAACCTCCTAGGGGACCCGGAAAACTTTACACCAGCCAACCCCCTAGTAACACCCCCACACATTAAACCAGAATGATACTTCCTATTTGCCTACGCCATCCTCCGATCTATCCCAAACAAACTAGGAGGTGTACTAGCCCTAGCCGCCTCAATTCTCGTCCTATTCCTAACCCCACTACTTCATACATCAAAACTACGATCAATGACTTTCCGCCCTATCTCACAAATCTTATTCTGAGCCCTAGTAACCAACGTCCTCATCCTAACCTGAGTAGGCAGCCAACCAGTAGAACACCCATTCATCATCATTGGGCAACTAGCCTCATTCACCTACTTCCTAATCATTCTAGTCCTATTCCCCCTTGCAGGTCTCCTAGAGAACAAGATCCTCAAACTCTAACTAACTCTAATAGTTTATAAAAACATTGGTCTTGTAAGCCAAAGATTGAAGATTAAACCCCTTCTTAGAGTTACCCCATCAGGAAGAAAGGATTCAAACCCTTGTCACCAACTCCCAAAGCTGGTATTTTAAGCTAAACTACTTCCTGACTTTTTTCCCCCTCCCTTTCCCCTACACAGCCCGAATCGCCCCCCGAGACAACCCCCGCACAAGCTCCAATACCACAAACAAAGTCAACAACAACCCTCACCCCCCAATCAGAAGCAGCCCAACCCCCTCCGAATAAAGCACAGCCACTCCACTAAAGTCTGACCGAACCGACAACAAACCCCCACTATTCACTGTCCCCCCATCTACCAGAAACTCTAAAACACCCCCCATAGCAAGTCCCACAGTAACAACCAAAGCCATCCCAAAACCATAACCAACAACCCCTCAATTCACCCAAGCCTCAGGATACGGATCCGCCGCTAAAGACACTGAATAAACAAACACTACCAACATTCCCCCTAAATAAACCATAACCAACACCAAAGATACGAAAGAAACCCCTAAACTCACTAATCAACCACACCCCGCAACAGCCGCTACCACTAATCCCAGCACCCCATAATAAGGAGAAGGATTAGATGCAACCGCCAACCCCCCTAAAACAAAACACAGGCCCAAAAATATAACAAATTCCATCATAAGTTCCCACTCGGCCTTTCTCCGAGATCTACGGCCTGAAAAGCCGTCGTTATAGGACTTTAACTACAAGAAC